CTTTCATTACATCGATGTGGGTTGCCCCGCGAAATCGCAATAGAGCTTTTCCAGGCATTTGTAATTTGTAGTCTAATTAGACAACATCTTGCTTCAAACATAGGAGTTGCTAAGAGTAAAATTCGGGACAAAGGGCCGATTATATGGGAAATACTTCAGGAAGTTATGCGGGGACATCCTGTATTGCTGAATCGAGCGCCTACTTTGCATAGATTAGGCATACAGGCATTCCAGCCCGTTTTAGTGGAAGGGCGTGCTATTTGTTTACATCCATTAGTCTGTAAGGGATTCAATGCAGACTTTGATGGGGATCAAATGGCTGTTCATGTACCTTTATCTTTAGAGGCTCAAGCGGAGGCTCGTTTACTTATGTTTTCTCATATGAATCTCTTGTCTCCTGCTATTGGGGATCCCATTTCTGTACCGACTCAAGATATGCTTATTGGACTCTATGTATTAACGAGCAGGAATCTTCGAGGTATTTGTGCAAATAGGTATAATCCATGTAATCGAAGAAACTATCAAAATCAAAGAAGTGGCGATAATAGCTATAGCTATAATTATACGAAAGACCCCTTTTTTTGTAATTCCTATGATGCAATTGGAGCTTTTCGGCAGAAAAGAATCAATTTAGATAGTCCTCTGTGGCTCCGGTGGCGACTAGATCAACGCGTTATTGCTTCAAGGGAAGCTCCCATCGAAGTTCACTATGAATCTTTGGGTACCTATCATGAGATTTATGGACATTATCTAATAGTAAGAAGTGTAAAAAAAAAAATTCTTTGTATATACATCCGAACCACCGTTGGTCATATTTCTCTTTATCGAGAAATCGAAGAAGCGATACAAGGTTTTTGCCGGGCCTGCTCATATGGTACCTAATCTAAGCTAAGTAATTCTATAACACCGATGTGAATTCGGGCCTTTCCGATTCAACTAGGACCGTAGTTCTTGACCTTTCTACGCGAATCAAGATCGAGAAAAGGAAGTTTTCCAATCATTGACTCAAATCCATTGTCGAATCCTACTCAACGGAATATGGAGGTACCTATGGCGGAACGGGCGGGTCTGGTCTTTCACAATAAAATGATAGATGGAACTGCCATTAAACGACTTATTAGCAGGTTAATAGATCACTTCGGAATGGCATATACATCACACATCCTGGATCAAGTAAAGACTCTGGGTTTCCAGCAAGCCACTGCTACATCCATTTCATTAGGAATTGATGATCTTTTAACGATACCTTCTAAAGGATGGCTAGTCCAAGATGCTGAACAACAAAGTTTGATTTTGGAAAAACACCATCATTATGGGAATGTACACGCGGTAGAAAAACTGCGCCAATCCATTGAGATATGGTATGCTACAAGTGAATATTTGCGACAAGAAATGAATCCTAATTTTAGGATGACAGATCCCTTTAATCCAGTCCATATAATGTCTTTTTCGGGAGCTAGAGGAAATGCATCTCAAGTCCACCAATTAGTGGGTATGAGAGGATTGATGTCTGATCCCCAAGGGCAAATGATCGATTTACCCATTCAAAGCAATTTACGCGAAGGACTGTCTTTAACAGAATATATAATCTCTTGCTATGGAGCCCGCAAAGGAGTTGTGGATACGGCTGTACGAACATCAGATGCTGGATATCTTACGCGCCGACTTGTTGAAGTAGTTCAACACATTGTTGTACGTAGAACAGATTGTGGCACTATCCGAGGAATTTCTGTAAGTCCTCAAAACCGGATGATGTCGGAAAGAGTTTTTAGCCAAACATTAATTGGTCGTGTATTAGCAGACCATATATATATAGGCCCCCGATGCATTGCCATTCGAAATCAAGATATTGGGATTGGACTCGTCAATCGATTCATAACCTTTCGAACACAAGCAATATCTATTCGAACCCCCTTTACTTGTAGGAGTACCTCTTGGATCTGTCGATTATGTTATGGTCGGAGTCCCACTCATGGTGACCTGGTTGAATTGGGAGAAGCTGTAGGTATTATTTCGGGTCAATCTATTGGGGAACCGGGGACTCAACTAACATTAAGAACTTTTCATACTGGCGGAGTATTTACAGGGGGCATCGCAGAACATGTGCGAGCCCCCTCTAATGGAAAAATAAAATTCAATGAGGATTTAGTCCATCCCACACGTACACGGCACGGGCATCCTGCTTTTCTATGTGATATAGATTTGTATGTAATTATTGAGAGTGAAGATATTATGCATAAGGTGACTATTCCACCAAAAAGCTTTCTTTTAGTTCAAAATGATCAATATGTAGAATCAGAACAAGTGATTGCTGAGATTCGGGCGGGAACATACACTTTGAATTTTAAGGAGAGGGTTCGAAAACATATTTATTCTGACTCAGAGGGAGAAATGCACTGGAGTACCGACGTGTACCATGCACCCGAATTTCAATATAGTAATGTCCGGCTCTTACCAAAAACAAGTCATTTATGGATATTATCAGGAGGTTCATGCGGATCCGGTGTAGTTTCTTTTTCACTCCACAAGGATCAAGATCAACTGAGCATCCATTCTCATTCTGTCGAACGAAGATATATTTCTAGCCTCTCAGTGAATAATGATCAAGTGAGACACCAATTAGTTAGGTCCGATTTTTCTGATAAAAAAGAGGATGGTATTTTGGATTATTCGGGATTTAATCGAATCATAGGTATTGGTCATTGTAATCTCATACATCCTGCAATTCTCCACAAGAATTCTGATTTATTGGCAAAAAGGCGAAGAAATCAATTTCTCATTCCGTTCCAATCCATTCAAGAACAAGAGAAAGAACTAATGCCCTATTCAGGTATCTCGATTGAAATACCCATAAAGGGTATTTTCCGTAAAAATAGTATTCTTGCTTATTTTGATGATCCTCGATACAGAAGAAAGAATTCAGGAATTACTAAATATGGGACTATAGGGGCGCATTCAATCGTCAAAAAAGAGGACTTGATTGAGTATCGAGGAGTCAAAAAAATTAAGCCAAAATTGCAAATGAAAATCGATCGCTTTTTTTTCATTCCCGAGGAAGTGCATATTTTACCCGAATCTTCTTACGTAATGGTACGGAATAATAGTATCATTGGAGTAGATACCCGAATCGCTTTAAATAGAAGAAGCCAAGTGGGCGGATTGGTCCGAGTGGAGAAAAAAAAAAAAAGGATTGAACTCCAAATTTTTTCTGGGGATATCCATTTTCCTGGGGAAACAGATAAGATATCCCGACATAGTGGCATCTTGATACCGCCGGAAACGGGAAAAAAAGAACTTAAGGAATCCACCCGGGAATCAAAAAAATGGAAAAAATGGATCTATGTCCAACGGATCACACCTACCAAGAAAAAGCATTTTGTTTTGGTTCGACCCGTCATCACATATGAAATATCGAACGGTATAAATTTAGCAACACTCTTCCCCCAGGATCTGCTGCGGGAAAAGGATAATATGCACCTTCGAGTTGTCAATTATATCCTTTATGGAAAGGGCAAACCCTTTCGGGGTATTTCTGACACAAGTATTCAATTAGTTCGAACTTGTTTAGTCTTGAATTGGGACCAAGACAAAAAAGGTTCTTCCGTCGAAGAGGTCTGTGCTTCCTTTGTTGAAGTAAGTACAAATGGTATGATTCGAGATTTCCTAAGAATCGACTTAGTGCAATCCCATATTTCGTATATCAGAAAAAGGAATGCTCCGTCAAGTTCAGGATTGATCTCTGATAATGGTCCAGATCGCACCAATATCAATCCGTTTTACTCCATTTATTTCAAGGCAAGGGTTCAACAATCACTTAGCCAAAATCAAGGAACTATTCATACGTTGTTGAATAGAAACAAGGAATGCCAATCTTTGATAATTTTGTCATCATCTAATTGTTTTCGAATGGGTCCATTCAACGATATAAAATATCATAATGTGATAAAGCAATCAATTCACATTCAAAAGGATCCTCTAATTCCAATTAGGAATTCGTTGGGACCCTTAGGAACAGTCCTTCAAATTGCAAATTTTTATTCATTTTACTGTTTAATAACTTATAATCCGATTTCGGTAACTAACTATTTGAAACTTTATAATTTAAAACAGACTTTTCAAGTACGTAAATTTTATTTAATGGATGAAAACGAGAGGATTTATAATCCTGATGCAGACAGTAAGATTGTTTTGAATCCATTTAATTTGAATTGGTATTTTATCCATCATAATTATTGTGAGGAAATGTCCACAATAATGAGTCTTGGGCAGTTTATTTGTGAAAATATATGTATAGCCACAAATGGACCACACCTCAAATCAGGTCAAGTTTTAATTGTTCAAGCTGGCTCTGTAGTAATAAGATCAGCTAAGCCTTACTTGGCTACTCCAGGAGCAACTGTTCATGGGCATTATGGAGAAATCCTTTATGAAGGAGATACATTAATTACATTTATATATGAAAAATCAAGATCTGGTGATATAACGCAGGGTCTTCCAAAAGTAGAACAAGTGTTAGAAGTGCGTTCGATTGATTCAATATCGATGAACCTAGAAAAAAGAGTTGAGGGTTGGAACGCGCGTATAACAAGAATTCTCGGAATTCCTTGGGGATTCTTAATTGGTGCTGAGCTAACTATAGTGCAAAGTCGTATCTCTTTGGTTAATAAGATCCAAAAGGTTTATCGATCCCAGGGGGTCCAAATCCATAATAGACATATCGAAATTATTGTACGTCAAATAACATCAAAAGTGTTGGTTTCAGAAGATGGAATGTCTAATGTTTTTTTACCCGGCGAACTTATTGGATTGTTACGAGCGGAGCGAACGGGGCGTGCTTTGGAAGAAGCGATCTGTTATCGAGCTATATTATTGGGAATAACGAGAGCATCTCTGAATACTCAAAGTTTTATATCTGAAGCAAGTTTTCAAGAAACCGCTCGGGTTTTAGCAAAAGCAGCTCTCCGGGGTCGTATCGACTGGTTGAAGGGCCTGAAAGAGAACGTTGTTCTGGGGGGGATGATACCCGTTGGTACCGGATTCAAAGCATTAGTGCACTGTTCACGGCAGCATAACAATATTCTTTTGGAAAAAAAAAAGAATTTATTCGGGGAGGGGATGATTTTCTTACACCACAGAGAATTATTTGACTTTTGCATTTCAAAGACTTTACATGATACATCAGAACAATCATTTAGAGGATTTAATGAGTCCTAAGGAGCAGATTCTTTTTTTGATCCTTTTTTGATCCTTTGATTTCTTAATAGTAAGAAAAGAAGGATAATAACGAATAGAAAGTAATGAATGGCCTATCAATGGCCAATCTCTGGTAGAAGAGAAGGTTCCATTGGAACAATTATTTATTTAACTCGTCTCTTTTTTTTATCAAATCCTTTTTTGTTTTTGATAAAAAAAAAGAGGAAGTATGGGGAGAAATGGCAAGAAGATGAAGATATTGGAATATCAATTTGGAAGAGATGATGGAAGCAGGAATTCCTTTTGGTCATGGTACTAGGAAATGGAATCCTAGAATGTCACCTTATATCTCAGCAAAACAGAAAGGTACTCATATTACAAATCTGACAAGAACTGCCCTTTTTTATCAGAAGCTTGTTATTTAGTTTTTGATGCAGCAAATAGGGGAAAACTATTCTTAATTGTTGGTACCAAAAATAAAGCAGCGGATTTAGTAGCACGAGCTGCAATAAGAACCCGGTGTCATTATATATTTTGATGCAGCAAATAGGGGAAAACTATTCTTAATTGTTGGTACCAAAAATAAAGCAGCGGATTTAGTAGCACGAGCTGCAATAAGAACCCGGTGTCATTATATATTATATTAATAAAACTTGCAAACGTATCCGGGCGGGATTCAATATATGACGGGGGTACCTGATATTGTAATAATCGTTGATCAGCAAGAAGAATATACGGCTCTTCGAGAATGTATCGCTTTTGGAATTCCAACAATTTGTTTAATCGATACAAATTGTGACCCCGATCTCGCAGATATTTCGATTCCAGCAAGCGATAACGCTATAGCTTCAATCCGATTAATTCTTAATAAATTTGGATTTACAATTTGTGAGGGTCGTTCTAGCTATATACGAAATCCTTGATTAATAATAAGATAAATCATTTTTTTTGGTAACTACATGGATTTTTTGAATCGGTTACTCTTCTTGAATCGCATAAAAGAAAAGAAATCAAAAAACTGTGGATATTATGTGATTAGCGGGTATTCAAAACGTATAATTCTAATTAAAGTATACAAGTCGAAAAGGAGAGGGTTGAATCAAAATAATTCTTTTTAAAGTTCTATTTCTGTTAGAGGGCAATATGAATGTTATATCATGTTCCAGTAACACACTAAAAGTGTTATACGATATATCCGGTGTGGAAGTAGGCCAACATTTCTATTGGCAAATAGGAGGTTTACAAGTCCATGCCCAAGTACTTATTACTTCGTGGGTTGTAATTGCTATCTTATTAGGTTCAGCCCTTATAGCTGTTCGGAATCCACAAACTATTCCGACTGCCGGTCAAAATTTCTTCGAATATGTCCTTGAATTTATTCGAGACGTGAGTAAAACTCAGATTGGAGAAGAATATGGTCCATGGGTTCCCTTTATTGGAACTATGTTTCTATTTATTTTTGTTTCGAATTGGTCCGGTGCTCTTTTACCTTGGAAAATAATACAGTTACCCCATGGGGAGTTAGCTGCACCTACGAATGATATCAATACTACCGTTGCTTTAGCCTTGCTCACGTCAGTAGCATATTTCTATGCAGGTCTTTCTAAAAAGGGATTAGGTTATTTCAGTAAATACATTCAACCGACTCCAATTCTTTTACCCATTAACATTTTAGAAGATTTCACAAAACCTTTATCACTTAGCTTTCGACTTTTCGGGAATATATTAGCTGATGAATTAGTAGTTGTTGTTCTTGTTTCTTTAGTACCTTTAGTGGTTCCTATACCTGTGATGTTCCTTGGATTATTTACAAGCGGTATTCAAGCTCTTATTTTTGCAACTTTAGCGGCGGCTTATATAGGCGAATCTATGGAGGGCCATCATTGACTAGTTTTCAAAACAGTCTCTTTTTTTTTTTTTAGCTTAGAATAACGCAGTGTATGCGTAACTAAAGAGAATCCACTTAGGAAACATCAATATACAAATAGAAATAGACAAATACGGGATATACGACCAAGAGTCATAGAAAAAAAATGAAGATATTGGGGAATTGTAAAAAGGGAAAGAGATCAAAAAGATATTTTTCCTAAAATTCATGTTTGGCTTTATTATATCATACTCCTGCCAATGAATATTATCATTCTATTGTTTTGTTCATTCAATTCAAATATAAGGAGTCATTATTTGAATAATAATTCTTAATATAAAAATTCTTTATAGTATCATAGTATCACAATTTACACGGTGTGTGATTAAAAAAAAAAGAAAAAGAAAGATGCTTTCTAGAATGATTCCCATTTCAGTTGATTTTATTCAATTCAACGATTGACCAAAATCAAATATTAATAAATAATTAAAGTGAATGACCTTACCGGAATAAAATTCTTATGTTTATTTCTATGCAATGATTCGCCAAACGAGGTTCATAAAAAATGGGTTGATTGGGAGAGGGAAACAGAATTGCGTATATGGGATCTAATGACTCTAAGCCAACTCTTGTGTATGGTTCCAAGAATGATTTTAGAATACGATTGACTTTAAGATACGAATAGTTTGAATCTAAGACATGAAGATATGAATAGTTGGTTTACGTTATGGAAGAAAGACATGTATATATGATATTAGATATTGATAGTTATATATCAACTAAAGATATATCTAATCCGCCCTACTATTGTGAACTTAGATAGAGATTCCAATAGAAATTCTTCAGTTTCGTCTTTGCCTGTGAATTGAATGTGAATGAATAAAGCGATGAAATAAAGAAAACTAACGAACGAAGAATTTTAAAAAGGGTTTGGAAAGAAGAAATGGAAGAACAAAAGTCGTATGGATTCACAAAAATCCTGTGGATCGGAACTAAAAAAGAGATATCGAAGTAGCTTTTATGGTTTAAAAATAATATTATTATTACTTCAATTCCGAGTTCTTAGTTATTTCGACTGAATGAATCTTAGCGATGGAATAATTAAGTCATAATTCATTGGACGATTGTATCATTAACGATTTCTTTATTTTAGTGCGAGGAACTTATCATGAATCCACTGATTTCTGCCGCTTCTGTTATTGCCGCTGGGTTGGCCGTCGGGCTTGCTTCTATTGGACCTGGAGTTGGTCAAGGTACTGCTGCGGGTCAAGCTGTAGAAGGTATCGCGAGACAACCCGAGGCGGAGGGAAAAATACGAGGTACTTTATTGCTTAGTCTGGCTTTTATGGAAGCTTTAACAATTTATGGACTGGTTGTAGCATTAGCACTTTTATTTGCGAATCCCTTTGTTTAATCCTATAAATATGCAAATTACGTATTTTTTTTTTAGTCTATCTAAAAGAGGAGATAATATGAAAAATATAACCGATTCTTTCGTTTCCTTGGTTCGCTGGTCATTTGCCGGGAGTTTCGGGTTTAATACCGATATTTTAGCAACAAATCCAATAAATCTAAGCGTAGTCCTTGGTGTATTGATCTTTTTTGGAAAGGGAGTGTGTGCGAGTTGTTTATTTCAAGAATAGGCTGGATCCAACCAGCTGTACTTTTTTTCATTATAACTAAGGTGCACGATTCCGCGAATTACTTCTGAATCAATTTCAAATCATATTTAAGAACCATAGCATTTCGCGATTCATTGGTAAATCGACTTTGATTCTCTATCAACCAAACCAATAGTGTGGGGTCATTAACATGGTTAAAGCTAAACCAAACTGTTTGAAGTCCAGACGCAGCATGGTACTCTTTCTACTACTCTATTAATATAGAATAGAAATGTTTGCAAAATGAACAATTGGAATTTGTTTTTTTTTTTCGATATAAAACACTCATGTCGATAAAATTATTTGAGCCTTTTCTTTTATTGGAATGCAAAATATTTCAATCAACCGCTTTTTATGCTGAATCGGTGACCTGTGTATAATATAAAGTAAGAAGAATTCTTTGGATTTGACGAAAAAAAGAAACGACTTTGCTGACAATTCAATATTTTTGTTTTGTTCCGTCAGAAGAGTCCTCAAAATATTCTGGTCTTGGATTAGTGATTAGTCGCGACATCTTGGAATATGAATAGAGAAGAGAGGTAGAGGATAGGCTCATTACATTCAAAAAAAAGATATGGGAATTGCCCCCATACTTAAAAAGTTGAAGTAATTGAGTGTGAGAGCCAAATGAATCGAAAAATTCATGTTTGGTTCGGGAAGGGATCATGTAAGTTTTGAGATGAATGGAAAGATAATCTACTTTCATTAAGTGATTTATTAGATAATCGAAAACGGAAGATCCTGAATACTATTCGAAATTCAGAGGAACTGCAGGGGGGGGCCATTCAGCGGCTGGAAAAAGCCCGGGCTCGCTTACGGAAAGTCGAAAGGGAAGCAGATCAATTTCGAGTGAATGGATACTCGGAGATAGAACGAGAAAAATTGAATTTGATTAAGTCAACTTATAAGACTTTGGAAGAATTAGAAAGTTACAAAAATGAAACCATTCTTTTTGACCACCAAAGAGCGGTTCAGAAAGTCCGACAACAGGTTTTCCAACAAGTTTTAAAAGGAGCTCGAGGCACTCTGAATAGTTTTTTGAACAAGGAATTACATTTACGTACCATTAGTGATAATATTGACACGTTTGAGGCGATGGCAGAAATAACTGATTAGTCCTTTTCCTGTAGGCATTGTTTTTTTTCTTTAACTTAAAAAAAAATTATACTCATGGTAACAATTAGAGCCGACGAAATTAGTAATATTATCCGTGAACGTATTGAGCAATATAATAGAGCAGTCAAGATTGTAAATATGGGTACCGTACTTCAAGTAGGCG